GCCCCCACATTCAAGGACCCCCTTTTACCATTAGCAAGAACCTGTTTCAGTTGCATATCATAAGGAATTCGAACAACTGCTTCAAATACAGTATCAGGAAGTACAGCTTGTGGAACTTCAATATCTACAGGCTTATTGGCTAAATGGCAATTGGCACATACAATTCGCCCTGTTGCTTCTCGTGGATTTTCATAACCTTGCTGCGCAAAAATGGGATATGCGTTTGAAATAGATGCTCGAGTTATTACATATATCATGATCAATACAGAAATAGATCGAGTCATCTGTTCCTTTACCCAAGAAAAAGTATTTCTATTTTGCATGGTACAATCATTGATCCCGGAATTTCTACAATAAATTAGATAGGTAGCTAGTAGAGTTCCCTATCCATGAATCTGCCATTGTATGGAAATAAATGTACTGAAATATAGGACGAATACCTTGAAGAGGTAGAAGTATAAAGAATAAGTAAAATGGAAAATACTTTCTTTATACACGAAGAAAAATTATGATTTGATTAATATCAAGAGATCAAATAAGTTCTTCATTCATTCATTGAATGATAAATGACTACAAGCGAAGGAGATACCCGATTTAAAAAATGGAAGATCCAATATTTCACAATTGTATCTAGAATAACTGGAAAAGTGGAAACAAGACCGGATATAATTTGATCGTTATGAGCCAATCCAAAATCGTTGTAGATCGAACCAATCATGAGTTCCCAACCATGGGTCGAGTGAAATCCGATCCATAAATCAGTAACTAAAAGAATCGAAAAAGCTTTTATTGTGTCACTTAAGTTATAGAGGAATTCCTGAACCCAAGAATTAAGAATTACAAGTTCTTCATTACCCAGAATAAAATAACCACTTAGAATAGCGAAACAGATTATATTTGTCGAGAAATGCAAAATTATATGGAGATGATATTCATTGTGTGTTTTGACCAATTGTATCGTTTCCTTATGTATTCCTATGGGAAGCTTTTGTATATGTGTCTCGGGGTATTCCTTTATCATTTCATTCAACAAAAGGAGTTCCTCTAATTCTAGGAATTTTTCTAGAACATTTTTCTCTTGAATATCATTCAGAAAAGTTTCGGATTGCCTAGTATTCCACCAATTAGAAACCCAGGGTTCCAGACTTTTATTAAATGATAGAGATACCCACCAGGGCAAAAATACTATAGATGCAAGATATGGAAGAGAAGTCAATGCTTTCTTTTTTTTCATTTTTTATCTGTGAATTGGTAATGAACTGCTTCATTCGTCAACTCTAGCGGATCTGATATTTCTATAAAGTACAAGTTCTATAACAAGGTATCGAACCTATGGATCTATTCCCGTTTTTGTGTAATAATTGCATTTTGGGTCTAGAAGGAATATAGAAAGAAATAGAATAAGGGTCCTTTTCGCATAAAAAAATAAATAAATATCATTTTATGATATCTCCATTGGGCAAATTCGAACGAATTTCATCTTCATTTGTTCCTTTCGATAAGCACTCGAAAAACCCACATTGAAGTAACGAATTTATTCGGATTTCAAGACAAAAAAACTTCCCCTGGATCAATTGATTATTTAGAAATGTTGCACCCGTCTAATCACAGCGCAGGAATAAAGTATCAATTTGAAATCTTTCAATCTGGGACCTAAAAATAGGAATTCCTTATTTACGAAATACATGTTGTTATGTTCGGATATTTGACAAATCCATATTTAATTAGATTTTTTCTTAGTATAAAAAAAAGTTCCATACGCATACAAAATCGTTTTTCATTTTTGTATAGAAAAAAATTCCTTATTCTTATTATAGTTGTTCCATATACATTCTCCTACTTTATTTGTTTTATTCTATGTGGGCCGCTGCGCCAACGGAACGCGAAAATAGAATCTAACATGTTTTTCTACAATTAACATTCTAAAGAAACTTAAGTTGTATTAAACGAAAAAGGAAATTCGCAAGTTCCTTCATGCTGAGATTTCTTCTTCAGTTCATTTCAAAATACTTCAATTGGTACTCGCAAGAAATAGGCTAATTCTGCAGCTTTTTGTTCAATTTCTCGTGGAGTAAAATTCTCATCAGTACAAGTCAAGGGAATGGTTCCTTGGCCTCTGATTTCCATATAAAGAACACGACGAGGAAAAAGACCTTCTTTAACCTCCATTCTGATTGATTGGATATCTTTCATACGGAAGCGAAGGAGGATTCGACGATTTATTCCCGGGAATCCCCAACGAAAAATACACATTATTCCTTCTTTTCTATCGAATCGGTCATAACCACTACCCACATTCCATGAAATTGTACACCACAAATAGGAACTAATGAATAGACCCGCAATCCCATAGAAAGACATCACGACCCCTTGTGGAAAAAAGATGATTTGGTTAGATGGAAATCCAGATATGAGATTCCTACCAAGATAACTGGAAGTTCCAACCACTAAGAATCCTAGTGAACCCAAAAAAAGGATACAGGCCCAGCAAAAATTACTTGTTTTTCGAGACCCTGTTATTAGTTCTATCCATATATGTTCTGATCGCCAGTTCATACTATATTAGACCCAGTTGCGTTCGATTGGGATTGAGAGAATAACCAATATGAATTTTACTTTTATTGATGCCGAAGTAACTTTCATCAACTAGTACTATTCTGATATGAACCATTAGAAGTAATTGGTTAGATACATTGACTTTCTATTATAAAGTGTTGAAATAAATTGATGAAATTTATCCTCGATCTAGACAATCTTATTTTTTTGGACATGAAGAAATAAAGAAGCCATTGCAATTGCCGGAAATACTAGGCCCACTAAAGGAACAAAAATAGAGGGTAAGTTAAGATCTGTCATGGAATGGGTACCTCGATTTAATATTTTTCCCTATGATAAGGATATTTTATGATAAGTCTATTTATTTTTTATAAAAAATAGTAAGTATATAAATAATATTATGTAGTTAATAAGTGCAAGGAATGGGGAACTCAATTAAGTGGACCTATTTATTTTTCTACAAAAATATGTATGATGATCCACTTTCATAAATTTTCTTATTATTCTCCTATCCTCATCTTCTTTCTTTCTATCTTTAAAATAAAGAGTTTCTTATTATATTAATAGTAACTATTATTATAAATTCGATTATATAAATGAAACTATAAACTAATAAACTATAAGTAAAGTTCGCGACTCTAACTAAACTAATTCAATCCAACAAAGAGAGATTCCTAGTAAAAAGGGAGAATTCTTGGTAGATATAGAAATCCACTTCTATTCTATATTTTCTTTCAATATTGTTTTTTTTTTTATTTTTTTTTCAAGGGAAAGAAACCGTGTAGCTGAAATAACTCACTTAGAACACCTTTTAAAGGATTACGTGGTACGATTGGGTCGAATAAGCCCTTATGGAATGAATACTCAGCCGCTTGTGAACCGTCGGGTACTAGTTTATTCAATGTTTGTTCAATTACTCTTTTACCCGCAAATGCAACATAGGCATTGGGTTCAGCAATAATAACATCTCCCAACATACCAAAACTAGCCGTTACTCCACCGGTTGTAGGAGATGTAAGGATTGATACATAGAATAACTTTTTATTTGATTGATAATTATATAAAGCAGAAGATATTTTAGCCATTTGCATCAAGCTCAAACTTCCTTCTTGCATGCGTGCTCCTCCAGAAGCACATACAATAATGACAGGTATAGATCGATTAGTAGCATACTCGACCAAACGGGTGATTTTCTCGCCTACTACGGATCCCATACTACCTCCCATGAACTGAAAATCCATAACCCCAATTGCTATGGGAATACCGTTTAGTTGACCTATGCCTGTTTGAACAGCTTCAGTTAAACCTGTCCTTCTTTGATAAGAATGGATACGATCTCTATAGGGTTCCTCCTCGGAATGAAAATGAATGGGGTCCATAGAGACCATATCTTCATCCATAGGATCCCAAGTGCCCGGATCAATCAAAAGTGCGATTCTATCTGAACTATTCATTTTCAAATGATATCCACACAGTTCACAAATATCCATTTTGGACCTCAAAAATTTTTTATAATTTAATCCATAACAATTTTCGCATTGAATCCATAAATGTCTGTATTTTTTATTATTTATATCGAAATCCTTAAATCTTCTTCTTAAATCACGTACGTTACCACTAGTTCTTATATTCGAACTCCCACTTTTATTACTACTTATGCTTTCAGTACAAATGAAACTATAAATGTAACTATCACTGTAATTTTCGGTACCACCGAAAATGTAACTATTAATATTGACTTCACAACGAAGATAACTATCAATGCAACTATTAATGTGATTATTCCAACTGGATTGAGTATCATACATGGAATTATAATAGTATCGATTGTTACTCTTAGACCTACTATTGAAAAAACTGGAAAAAAAACTTTCGAGTTTACTCATAAAAAGGTTATTATTGTCAATCTCAAAAATATGATTTTCAATATCAAAATATACAGAATAACTGTCACCACGACTATCCCTAACTAAAAAAGTATTATCAGAGATCAAACTCCAAATATCCCCGATATCCACTAAATAATCAACATTGTGGAAAGTCAAATTTCCCCACATATGTCCAATAGCATTAACATTAAGCCTACCTATTGATTTACTTATCTCACACTTATGTTCTAACTTTTCGTTAGAGAATATTGAATTGAACCGCCTTTTTTCCATAGAGTCTTCTTGCTCCTTATTTGATGAAAATATAATAGATGAATAGTCATTCGATGAATAATTATTTTACTATTGAATTTCCTATCAGAGTTAAGCATATTATCCAATCATTAGGATTGTTAACTAACAACAAGTTAGTATTGTAAAGAAATTATTCTCTTTTTCTTTTGGGGGAATCAGGGGTATCACTTCAATATATATTATGATATGGATATGATAGAATTATGATAGAATCCTTTCCTCAATTAGAAATTGAAAGACAGGTTTCTGTCATAGACAACA